GTCCCTGTAGCTTACAACTAAAGCATGGCACTGAAGATGCCAAGACGGCCACCACACCTGCCCGAGGACAAAAGACTTAGTCCTAACCTTACCATTAGTTCTCGCTAGACATATACATGCAAGTATCCGCGCCCCAGTGTAAATGCCCTTGACTCCTACACCACAGGCAAAAGGAGCCGGCATCAGGCACGCCTACGGCAGCCCAAGACGCCTTGCTTAGCCACACCCCCACGGGTACTCAGCAGTAATTAACATTAAGCAATAAGTGTAAACTTGACTTAGTTATAGCGACTCAGGGTTGGTAAATCTTGTGCCAGCCACCGCGGTCACACAAGAGACCCAAACTAATCGTTCACGGCGTAAAGAGTGGACTCATGCCTATCACATTAATTAAGGTCAAAACGTAGCTGAGCTGTCATAAGCTTAAGACACACTTAAAACCACCCTAAAGATGACCCTAACCTATATGACCTATTAAACTCCACGAAAGCCAGGGCCCAAACTGGGATTAGATACCCCACTATGCCTGGCCCTAAATCTTGATGCTCTATATAACCAAAGCATCCGCCTGAGAACTACGAGCACAAACGCTTAAAACTCTAAGGACTTGGCGGTGCCCCAAACCCACCTAGAGGAGCCTGTTCTATAATCGATAACCCACGATACACCCGACCACTTCTTGCCAAAACAGCCTACATACCGCCGTCGCCAGCTCACCTCTTCTGAGAGTACTACAGTGAGCACAATCGCCCTAACCCCGCTAACAAGACAGGTCAAGGTATAGCCCATGAAGTGGAAGAAATGGGCTACATTTTCTAACTTAGAAAACCCACGAAAGGGGGTATGAAATAGCCCCCAGAAGGCGGATTTAGCAGTAAAGTGGGATAATATAAGCCCTCTTTAAGCCGGCTCTGAGGCACGTACATACCGCCCGTCACCCTCCTCACAAGCTCTACAGTAACCAATAAATAATATGCCCTCCCGCTAAAGATGAGGTAAGTCGTAACAAGGTAAGTGTACCGGAAGGTGCACTTAGCACACCAAGACGTAGCTATAACATAAAAGCATTCAGCTTACACCTGAAAGATGCCTGCCGCACACCAGGTCGTCTTGAAGCCAACTCTAGCCCAATCCCCTACAACCAGACACACATAAAAATCCACTAAATATTTAAACTAAAACATTCTTCTAACTCAGTATAGGTGATAGAAAGGTCATTAGGCGCCATAGAGATCCGTACCGTAAGGGAAAGATGAAATAACAGTGAACAAGCCAAGCCACAAACAGCAAAGATAAACCCTTGTACCTTTTGCATCATGATTTAGCCAGAACAACCAAGCAAAGCGAACTTAAGCTTGCCACCCCGAAACCTAAGCGAGCTACTTGTGAGCAGCTACCCATGAGCGAACCCGTCTCTGTTGCAAAAGAGTGGGAAGACTTACTAGTAGAGGTGAAAAGCCAATCGAGCTGGGTGATAGCTGGTTACCTGTAAAACGAATCTAAGTTCAACCTTGATACCTCCTCCAGGAACCCTCAGCCACCCCAATGAAGGTACCAAGAGCAATTTAAAGGAGGTACAGCTCCTTTAAAACAAGGACACAACCTCCTCTAGCGGATAATTACAACCCCACACATAACAATTGTAGGCCTTTAAGCAGCCACCAACAAAGAGTGCGTCAAAGCTCCATCTCCACAAAAATCCTAAACTCATATGACTCCCTTCTCACTAACAGGTCAGCCTATACCTATAGGAGAATTAATGCTAAAATGAGTAACTAGGGTAAGACCCCCTCTTAAGCGCAAACTTACATCCGTACATTATTAACAGACAGCTAATACCCCTACTACTACAAGACTACGTATTTCACCCTCTGTTGCCCCAACCCAGGAGCGCCTACTAGAAAGATTAAAATCTGTAAAAGGAACTAGGCAAATCTCAAGGCCCGACTGTTTACCAAAAACATAGCCTTCAGCCCAACAAGTATTGAAGGTGATGCCTGCCCAGTGACTTTGTTCAACGGCCGCGGTATCCTAACCGTGCAAAGGTAGCGCAATCAATTGTCCCATAAATCGAGACTTGTATGAATGGCTAAACGAGGTCTTAACTGTCTCTTACAGATAATCAGTGAAATTGATCTTCCCGTGCAAAAGCAGGAATGTACACATAAGACGAGAAGACCCTGTGGAACTTAAAAATCAGCGGCCACCTCACAACAAAACCCAGCCCACCAGGCCCACCACCAACAAGATGCTGGCTCGCATTTTTCGGTTGGGGCGACCTTGGAGAAAAGCAAATCCTCCAAAAACAAGACCACCTCCTCTTAACTAAGAGTAACCCCTCAACGTACTAACAGTAACCAGACCCAATACAATTGACCAATGGACCAAGCTACCCCAGGGATAACAGCGCAATCTCCTCCAAGAGCCCATATCGACGAGGAGGTTTACGACCTCGATGTTGGATCAGGACATCCTAATGGTGCAGCCGCTATTAAGGGTTCGTTTGTTCAACGATTAATAGTCCTACGTGATCTGAGTTCAGACCGGAGTAATCCAGGTCGGTTTCTATCTATGTCAAACTTTTCCTAGTACGAAAGGACCGGACAAGTGAGGCCAATGCTTCAACGCACGCCCCCTCTCTAAGTAATGAACCCAACTAAATTACAAAGAGACCCCCCACAACATCTAATCCTAGAAAAGGATCGCTAGCGTGGCAGAGTTCGGTAAATGCAAAAGGCTTAAGCCCTTTACCCAGAGGTTCAAGTCCTCTCCCTAGCTCACTTCCTCCATGGTCCTACCCTACCTCATCATATCACTATCATATGCAGTACCAATCCTAATCGCCGTAGCATTCTTAACCCTAGTAGAACGAAAAATCCTAAGCTACATACAAGCTCGAAAAGGCCCAAACATTGTAGGGCCTTTCGGACTTCTCCAACCGGTAGCAGATGGTGTCAAACTATTCATCAAGGAACCCATCCGTCCATCCACCTCCTCCCCAATTCTTTTTATCATAACCCCCATACTAGCCCTCCTCCTAGCCATTACAATTTGGATTCCCCTTCCCCTCCCCTTCTCCCTCACCGACCTTAACCTGGGCCTTCTCTTTCTCCTAGCCATGTCAAGTCTAGCAGTATACTCTATCCTATGATCTGGCTGAGCCTCCAACTCAAAGTACGCACTCATCGGTGCATTACGAGCAGTAGCACAAACTATCTCCTACGAAGTAACACTAGCCATCATCCTTCTATCCGTAATTATACTAAGCGGGAATTATACACTCAACACTCTCGCCACCACCCAAGAACCTATGTACCTTGTCTTCTCTTCCTGACCCCTTGCAATAATATGATACATCTCCACCCTCGCTGAAACTAATCGAGCCCCATTCGACCTTACAGAGGGAGAATCTGAGCTAGTCTCAGGTTTCAATGTAGAATATGCTGCAGGTCCATTCGCCCTTTTCTTCTTAGCCGAATATGCAAACATCATGCTAATAAACACCATAACTGCCATCCTATTCCTAAATCCAAGCCCACTAAACCTACCCCCAGAACTATTCCCCCTAGCCCTGGCTACAAAAACCCTTCTTCTCTCTTCAGGCTTCCTTTGAATTCGTGCCTCCTACCCACGATTCCGCTACGATCAACTCATACACCTCCTCTGAAAAAACTTCCTACCCCTAACACTGGCCCTCTGTCTCTGACACACCAGCATGCCCATCTCCTATGCAGGCCTTCCACCTTACCTAAGAAAATGTCCCACAAACGGAAATGTGCCTGAACTTAAGGGTCACTATGATAAAGTGAACATAGAGGTACACTAGCCCTCTCATTTCCTTCATCTTAGAAAAGCAGGATTCGAACCTACACAGAAGAGATCAAAACTCCTCATACTTCCTCTATATTATTTTCTAGCAGGGTCAGCTAACAAAGCTATCGGGCCCATACCCCGAAAATGATGGTTTAACTCCTTCCCCTACTAATGAACCCACACGCGATATTAATCTCAACCCTAAGTCTACTTCTAGGGACAATTATCACCATTTCAAGTAATCACTGGGTCATAGCTTGAACTGGACTAGAAATCAACACCCTTGCAATCATTCCCTTTATCTCAAAACCCCATCACCCACGAGCTATCGAAGCTACAATCAAATACTTCCTAGTACAAGCAACGGCATCAGCTCTGCTCTTATTTTCAAGCATATCTAACGCTTGAGCTACCGGACAGTGAGATATCACTCAACTTACCCACCCAACATCATGCATCCTACTTACAATTGCAATTGCCATAAAACTAGGACTAGTACCATTCCACTTTTGATTCCCTGAAGTACTCCAAGGGTCATCCATAACCACAGCACTACTATTATCTACAGTCCTAAAACTCCCTCCAATCACAATCCTCTTCATAGTATCCCACTCACTAAACCCAACACTACTAACTACCATAGCCATCTCCTCAGCAGCCCTAGGAGGCTGAATAGGGTTAAATCAAACTCAAATCCGAAAAATCCTAGCCTTCTCCTCCATCTCTCACATAGGATGAATAGCAGTTATCATCATCTACAATCCAAACCTCACCTTAATAACTTTCTACCTCTACGTCCTAATAACCACCACCGTATTCCTCACCCTTAACACAACCAAGACACTAAAACTAGCAACAATAATAACCTCATGAACGAAAACCCCTATACTGAACGCAACACTAATAACAACCTTACTCTCACTAGCAGGCCTTCCACCACTAACAGGCTTCTTACCTAAGTGACTCATCATTCAAGAACTTACTAAGCAAGAGATAACCTCAACAGCCACAATCATAGCCATACTCTCCCTACTTGGACTATTCTTCTATCTCCGCCTTGCGTACTACTCAACAATTACTCTACCACCCAACACCACAAACCACATAAAACAGTGGCACACCAATAAAACCACAAGCACCCTGATCGCCATCCTAACCTCCCCAGCCGCCCTACTCCTTCCACTCTCCCCCATAATTCTCACAACCCTTTAGAAACTTAGGATCGACCTAAACCAAAGGCCTTCAAAGCCTTAGACAAGAGTTAAACCCTCTTAGTTTCTGCTAAGATTCGCAGGACACTAACCTGCATCCCCTGAATGCAACTCAGATGCTTTAATTAAGCTAGAACCTTAACTAGACAGATGGGTCTCGATCCCATAAACTCCTGGTTAACAGCCAGACGCCTAAACCAACAGGCTTCTATCTATCAGACTCCGGCACTCTTAACGTGCATCAATGAGCTTGCAACTCAACATGAAACTTTCACTACAGAGTCGATAAGAAGAGGAATTTAACCTCTGTAAAAAGGACTACAGCCTAACGCTTCAAACACTCAGCCATCTTACCTGTGACCCTAATCAATCGATGACTATTCTCCACCAACCACAAAGACATCGGCACTCTATACCTGATCTTCGGTGCATGAGCCGGCATAGTTGGCACCGCACTCAGCCTCCTCATCCGCGCAGAACTAGGACAACCCGGCACCCTTCTAGGAGATGACCAAATCTATAATGTAATTGTTACAGCCCATGCCTTCGTAATAATTTTCTTTATAGTTATACCAATCATAATCGGAGGCTTTGGAAACTGATTAGTTCCCCTTATAATTGGCGCCCCCGACATAGCATTCCCACGCATAAACAACATAAGCTTCTGACTACTACCCCCATCCTTCCTCCTTCTCCTAGCCTCCTCTACAATTGAAGCCGGCGCAGGAACAGGGTGAACCGTATATCCTCCCCTAGCTGGTAACCTAGCTCACGCCGGAGCTTCCGTAGACCTTGCCATCTTCTCCCTCCACCTCGCTGGTATCTCCTCCATCTTAGGGGCCATCAACTTTATCACTACCGCCATCAACATAAAACCACCAGCCCTCTCACAATACCAAACCCCACTATTCGTATGATCCGTCCTCATCACTGCAGTCCTTCTCCTCCTATCTCTTCCAGTCCTTGCCGCTGGTATCACAATACTACTTACAGACCGCAACCTAAACACCACTTTTTTTGACCCTGCTGGCGGAGGTGACCCAGTATTATACCAGCACCTATTCTGATTCTTCGGCCACCCTGAAGTTTATATCCTAATTTTACCAGGATTCGGAATCATCTCCCATGTGGTAGCCTACTATGCAGGCAAAAAAGAACCCTTCGGCTACATAGGCATAGTATGGGCCATACTATCCATTGGATTCCTAGGCTTTATCGTTTGAGCTCACCATATATTTACAGTAGGCATAGACGTAGACACCCGAGCATACTTCACATCAGCCACTATAATCATTGCCATCCCAACAGGCATCAAAGTCTTCAGCTGACTAGCTACCCTCCACGGCGGCACCATCAAATGGGATCCTCCTATACTTTGAGCTCTAGGATTCATCTTCCTTTTCACCATCGGAGGTCTAACAGGAATTGTCCTGGCAAACTCCTCCCTAGACATCGCCCTTCACGACACATACTACGTAGTTGCCCACTTCCACTACGTCCTCTCAATAGGAGCCGTCTTTGCCATTCTAGCAGGATTCACCCACTGATTCCCACTACTCACAGGATACACCCTCCACCCCACATGAGCCAAAGCCCACTTCGGGGTCATATTTACCGGTGTCAACCTAACATTCTTCCCCCAACACTTCCTAGGCCTCGCTGGCATGCCACGACGATATTCAGACTACCCAGACGCCTACACCCTATGAAACACTATCTCCTCTATCGGATCATTAATCTCAATAACAGCTGTAATCATACTAATATTTATTATCTGAGAAGCTTTCGCATCAAAACGTAAAGTACTACAACCAGAACTCACATCTACTAACATTGAATGAATCCACGGCTGCCCACCCCCATACCACACCTTCGAAGAACCAGCTTTCGTCCAAGTACAAGAAAGGAAGGAGTCGAACCCTCGTACGCTGGTTTCAAGCCAACCGCATCAAACCACTTATGCTTCTTTCTTATGAGACGTTAGTAAACCCATTACATAGCCTTGTCAAGACTAAATCACAGGTGAAAATCCTGTACCTCTCACCATGGCCAACCACTCACAATTCGGATTTCAAGATGCCTCATCCCCCATCATAGAAGAACTTGTCGAATTCCACGACCATGCTCTAATGGTTGCCCTAGCTATCTGCAGCCTAGTCCTTTACCTCCTTACCCTTATACTAATAGAAAAACTATCTTCAAACACTGTAGACGCCCAAGAAGTTGAACTAATCTGAACAATCCTACCAGCCATCGTCCTCATCCTACTTGCCCTCCCATCACTACAAATCCTTTACATAATAGACGAAATCGACGAACCAGACTTGACCCTAAAAGCTATTGGACACCAATGATACTGATCCTACGAGTACACAGACTTCAAGGACCTAACATTCGACTCCTACATAATCCCAACATCAGACCTCCCCCCAGGGCACTTCCGACTATTAGAAGTAGACCACCGCGTCGTCGTCCCTATGGAATCTCCAATCCGCATCATCGTCACCGCTGATGATGTCCTACACTCCTGAGCAGTTCCATCCCTCGGAGTAAAAACGGACGCAATCCCCGGACGATTGAACCAAACATCATTCATCACCACCCGACCAGGAATCTTCTATGGCCAATGCTCAGAAATCTGTGGAGCTAACCACAGCTACATGCCAATCGTGGTAGAATCAACTCCACTAACCCATTTCGAATCCTGATCCACACTATTATCTTCTTAATCATTAAGAAGCTATACGCCAGCGCTAGCCTTTTAAGCTAGAGATAGAGGATCGCCCGCCCCTCCTTAATGACATGCCCCAATTAAACCCAAGCCCATGATTCTTCATCATACTACTGTCCTGACTGACTTTCTCCCTAATTATTCAACCCAAGCTCCTATCATTCACCCCTACCAACCCCCCATCCAATAAAACCCTAACTACTACAAAATCTACACCCTGAGCCTGACCATGAACTTAAGCTTCTTTGACCAATTCACAAGCCCGTGCCTCCTAGGAATCCCACTAATCCTCCTCGCAATACTATTCCCCGCACTACTACTCCCGTCACCTAACAACCGCTGAATCACCAACCGCCTGTCTACCCTCCAACTCTGACTCTTCCATCTAATCACAAAGCAGCTAATAATCCCACTAAACAAAAACGGTCATAAATGGGCCCTACTCCTAACTTCCCTAATGATCCTCTTACTCTCAATCAACCTTCTAGGCCTCCTACCATATACATTTACCCCAACTACCCAACTATCAATAAACATAGCCCTAGCATTCCCACTCTGACTAGCCACCCTCCTCACAGGCCTACGTAACCAACCTTCAATCGCACTAGGCCACTTGCTACCCGAAGGTACACCCACATTACTAATCCCAGCCCTAATTATAATTGAAACCACCAGCCTATTAATTCGCCCACTAGCATTAGGAGTCCGCCTTACGGCCAACCTTACAGCAGGCCACCTCCTCATCCAACTCATCTCTACAGCTACAACCGCTCTTCTCCCCATCATACCAACAATCTCACTCCTGACAGCACTAATCCTATTTCTTCTAACCATTCTAGAGGTAGCAGTCGCTATAATCCAAGCTTACGTCTTCGTCCTACTCCTAAGCCTCTACTTACAAGAAAATATCTAATGGCCCACCAAGCCCACTCCTACCACATAGTAGACCCAAGCCCCTGACCCATCCTAGGAGCAACAGCTGCCCTACTCACCACCTCAGGATTAATCATATGATTTCACTACAACACCTCACATCTCCTAACCTTAGGCCTCCTCTCCACACTCCTAGTAATACTACAATGATGACGTGACATTGTACGAGAAAGCACATTCCAAGGCCACCACACCCCCACCGTGCAGAAAGGCCTACGATATGGCATGATCCTATTCATTACATCAGAAGCATTCTTCTTCCTCGGCTTCTTCTGAGCATTCTTCCACTCCAGCCTAGCCCCCACCCCAGAGCTAGGAGGACAGTGACCTCCTACAGGAATCAACCCACTTAATCCCCTAGAAGTCCCCCTATTAAACACAGCCATCCTACTTGCCTCTGGCGTAACCGTCACATGAGCACACCATAGCATTACAGAAAGTAACCGAAAGCAAGCAATTCAAGCACTTACCTTAACTATCCTACTAGGATTTTACTTTACAGCACTTCAAGCCACAGAATACTACGAAGCACCTTTCTCCATTGCTGATGGGGTATATGGCTCAACCTTTTTTGTCGCTACAGGATTCCATGGCCTACATGTTATCATCGGATCCTCATTCCTCTCAGTCTGCCTCTTACGGCTAATCAAGTTTCACTTTACATCAAACCACCATTTCGGATTCGAAGCCGCAGCCTGATACTGACATTTTGTTGACGTTATCTGATTATTCCTCTACATAACCATTTACTGATGAGGATCATGCTCTTCTAGTATACTAATTACAATCGACTTCCAATCCTTAAAATCTGGTGTAACCCCAGAGAAGAGCAATCAACATAATCACATTCATACTTACCTTATCCCTCATCCTATCCATCCTCCTAACTACACTAAACTTTTGACTCGCCCAAATAAACCCAGACCTGGAGAAACTATCCCCATACGAATGCGGTTTCGACCCCCTAGGATCCGCTCGACTTCCCTTCTCAATTCGATTCTTCCTCAGTAGCCATCCTCTTCCTTCTTTTCGACCTAGAAATTGCCCTCCTCCTTCCCCTCCCATGAGCCAGTCAACTTCAATCTCCTATTACCACACTTACCTGAGCCTCCACTCTTATCCTCCTGCTAACGCTAGGACTGATCTACGAATGAATGCAAGGAGGACTAGAATGAGCAGAATAACAGAAAGTTAGTCTAATTAAGACAGTTGATTTCGACTCAACAAATCATAGCTTAACCCTATGACTTTCTTCATGTCCCTCCTTCATCTAAGCTTTTACTCCGCCTTCACTCTAAGTAGCCTCGGATTAGCCTTTCACCGAACCCATCTAATCTCCGCCCTACTATGTCTGGAAAGTATAATACTATCCATATATCTCGCCCTATCTATCTGACCCATTGAAAACCAAGCAACATCATTCACCCTAACACCAGTACTTATGCTAGCATTTTCAGCATGCGAAGCAGGGACTGGCTTAGCTATACTAGTAGCCTCTACCCGAACCCATGGTTCAGACCACCTACACAACCTAAACCTCTTACAATGCTAAAAATCATCCTCCCAACAATCATACTCATTCCAACAACCCTCCTATCCCCCAAAAAATATCTATGAACAAATACCACCACATACAGCCTCCTAATTGCTACCCTAAGCCTCCAGTGGTTACTCCCATCACACTACCCACACAAAAATATAACCCCATGAACCGGTATTGATCAAATCTCCGCCCCACTACTAGTTTTATCCTGCTGACTCCTACCCCTCATAATCATAGCAAGTCAAAACCACCTTCAACACGAACCACCTACACGAAAGCGAGTCTTCATTTCAGCACTGATCACAATTCAACCATTCATCCTTTTAGCTTTCTCCTCTACTGAACTAATGCTATTCTACATCTCATTCGAAGCAACCCTAATCCCTACTCTAATCCTCATCACACGATGAGGAAACCAGCCTGAACGTCTAAGCGCTGGCATTTACTTACTATTCTATACCCTCATCAGCTCCCTTCCACTACTAGTTGTAATATTGTACTTACACATAAAAATTGGCACACTACACCTTACTATACTCAAACTAACTCACCCCACTCCAAACAGCTCCTGAACTGACCTCCTATCCAGCCTAGCTCTGCTAATAGCATTCATAGTAAAAGCACCCCTATACGGCCTACACCTATGACTACCCAAAGCCCACGTCGAAGCGCCAATTGCAGGATCAATACTACTCGCTGCCTTACTCCTCAAGCTAGGCGGCTACGGCATCATACGGGTCACCCTCCTAATAGGACCCGTTTCCAATCACCTGCACTACCCATTCATCACCCTAGCCTTATGAGGTGCTCTTATAACCAGCTCTATCTGCCTACGCCAAACTGACCTTAAATCCCTCATTGCCTATTCATCTGTTAGCCACATGGGCCTAGTCATCGCCGCAAGCATAATTCAAACTCACTGAGCATTCTCAGGCGCAATAATCCTTATAATCTCCCACGGACTAACCTCCTCCATGCTATTCTGCTTAGCCAACACAAACTACGAACGAACACACAGCCGAATCCTACTACTAACACGAGGCCTACAACCCCTCCTACCCCTAATAGCCACCTGATGACTCCTAGCCAACCTTACAAACATAGCCCTCCCCCCAACAACAAACCTAATAGCAGAATTGACCATCATGATCGCACTATTCAACTGATCCACCCCTACAATCATCTTAACCGGCATCGCAACCCTACTAACCGCCTCATACACCCTATTTATACTATTAATAACTCAACGGGGGACCCTGCCTACTCACATCACATCCATCCAAAACTCAACTACGCGAGAACACCTCCTCATATCCCTTCACATCCTCCCCATACTGCTCCTTATCCTAAAACCCGACCTAATCTCCGGAGTCCTCTCATGCAAGTATAGTTTAACCCAAACATTAGACTGTGATCCTAAAAATAGAAGTTAGACTCTTCTTACCTGCCGAGGGGAGGTTAAACCAACAAGAACTGCTAATTCCTGTATCTGAGTCTAAAACCTCAGCCCCCTTACTTTTAAAGGATAACAGCAATCCACTGGTCTTAGGAGCCATTCATCTTGGTGCAAATCCAAGTAAAAGTAGTGGAACCCGCCCTACTCCTTAACACCTCCATCCTCCTAACATTTACAATCATTCTCACACCCATTCTACTCCCACTCGTGTCAAAAAACTTCCTAAACTCCCCAGCCATCATTACACGCACTGTCAAAACCGCATTTCTAACGAGCATCGTACCAATAACACTTTTCATATACTTAGGCTCGGAAAGCATCATCTCCCACCTAGAATGAAAATTCATCATAAACTTCAAAATCCCTATCAGCCTCAAGATAGACCAGTACTCCCTAATATTTCTCCCCATCGCACTGCTTGTAACATGATCTATCCTTCAATTCGCAACATGATACATAAGCACAGAACCCTACATTACAAAATTCTTCTCCTACCTCCTAATATTCCTAATTGCCATACTAACACTAACCATCGCCAACAACATATTTCTCCTATTCATTGGCTGAGAGGGCGTCGGAATCATATCTTTTCTCCTAATCGGCTGATGACAGGGCCGAGCAGAAGCCAACACAGCCGCCCTCCAAGCCGTCCTCTACAACCGAATTGGAGACATTGGCCTAATCCTAAGTATAGCCTGGCTTGCCTCCACCATAAATACCTGAGAAATCCAACAAACTACCCCCACAACTCAAACCCCCACTCTCCCCCTGCTAGGCCTCATTCTAGCTGCCACAGGAAAGTCCGCTCAATTCGGGTTACACCCATGACTACCAGCCGCCATAGAAGGCCCAACTCCAGTCTCCGCCCTACTCCACTCTAGCACAATGGTAGTAGCAGGAATCTTCCTGCTTATCCGCACCCATCCATTACTAGCCTCCAACCAAACTGCCCTAACCCTGTGCCTCTGCCTAGGCGCCCTATCAACACTATTTGCCGCAACATGCGCCCTTACACAAAACGACATTAAAAAAATCATTGCTTTCTCTACATCAAGCCAGCTAGGCTTAATAATAGTCACAATTGGACTAAACCTCCCACAACTCGCCTTCCTACACATCTCAACCCATGCCTTCTTCAAAGCCATGCTCTTCCTGTGCTCAGGTTCCATCATCCACAGCCTCAATGGTGAACAAGACATCCGAAAAATAGGAGCCCTACAAAAAATCCTACCAACAACCACCTCCTGTTTAACTATCGGCAACCTAGCCCTAATAGGAACTCCATTCCTAGCAGGATTCTACTCAAAAGACCTCATCATCGAAAACTTAAATACATCCTACCTAAACACCTGAGCACTCCTCTTAACTCTCTTAGCCACATCCTTCACCGCAACCTACACCCTCCGCATAACCCTTCTAGTCCAAACAGGATTCACTCGCACACCCACAATCACCCCAGCAAATGAAAACAACCAGGCAGTTACCGCCCCAATCACCCGACTTGCACTAGGCAGCATTATAGCCGGCCTACTCATTACATCCTACATCCTCCCCACAAAAACTCCCCCTATGACAATACCTACACTCACAAAAACTGCCGCTATCATCGTCACAATCATAGGTATCATCTTAGCCCTAGAACTCTCTAACATGACACACATGTTAACCCACCCTAAACAAAACAACCTCTCAAACTTCTCCTCCTCCCTAGGCTACTTTAACCCCCTAACCCACCGACTCAGCTCCACAAACCTCCTACTCTCTGGACAAAAAATTGCCTCACACCTAATTGATCTATCTTGGTACAAAAAAATAGGCCCCGAAGGACTTGCAAACCTTCAACTCATGGCAACCAAAACCTCAATCAACCTCCACACTGGCCTAATTAAAACCTACCTAGAATCCTTCGCATTATCCATCCTCATCATCATCCTATCTCTTCATAGACTCGAAACCAATGGCCCCCAACCTACGAAAACACCACCCCCTACTGAAAATAGTCAACAACTCCCTAATTGACCTACCAACTCCCTCAAATATTTCCGCCTGATGGAATTTCGGGTCCCTCTTAGGCATCTGTCTGCTAACCCAAATCCTAACCGGCCTACTACTTGCCGCACATTATACTGCAGACACAACCCTAGCCTTTTCATCTGTTGCACACACCTGTCGCAACGTACAATACGGCTGACTCATCCGAAACCTCCATGCTAACGGAGCCTCATTCTTCTTCATCTGCATCTACTTACACATTGGACGAGGACTCTACTATGGTTCCTACCTATACAAAGAAACTTGAAACACAGGAGTCATTCTCCTACTAACCCTCATGGCCACAGCCTTCGTAGGATATGTCCTGCCCTGAGGACAAATATCATTCTGAGGAGCCACAGTCATTACCAACCTATTCTCAGCTGTCCCCTACATCGGCCAAACCCTCGTTGAATGAGCCTGAGGTGGATTCTCAGTAGACAACCCTACATTAACGCGATTCTTTACCCTACACTTCCTCCTCCCTTTCATAATTGCAGGCCTCACCATTATTCACCTCACCTTCTTACATGAATCCGGCTCAAATAACCCACTAGGTATTTCTTCCAACTGTGACAAAATTCCATTCCACCCTTACTTCTCCCTAAAAGACATCCTTGGTTTTATACTAATATTTCTACCCCTAATAACTCTAGCCCTATTTTCCCCAAACCTCTTAGGAGACCCCGAAAATTTCACACCCGCAAACCCACTAGTAACACCACCCCATATCAAACCAGAGTGATACTTCCTGTTCGCATACGCAATCCTACGCTCTATCCCTAATAAACTGGGTGGAGTACTAGCCTTAGCTGCTTCAGTGCTCATCCTATTCCTAACCCCTCTACTCCACAAATCCAAACAGCGCACAATAATCTTCCGCCCCCTCTCTCAGCTCCTATTCTGAGCCCTAGTCGCTAACCTCCTCATCCTTACATGAGTAGGGAGCCAGCCCGTAGAACATCCGTTCATCATTATCGGCCAACTAGCCTCCCTCACCTACTTCACCATCCTCCTCATTCTCTTCCCTGCTATCGGAGCCTTAGAAAACAAACTACTCAACTACTAACTCTAATAGTTTATAAAAACATCGGTCTTGTAAACCGAAGAATGAAGGCCATCCCCCTTCTTAGAGTTTACCTTATCAGAAAAGAGGGAGTCAAACCCTCACCACCAGCTCCCAAAGCTGGCATTCTGCACTAAACTATTTTCTGATCTTCCCCTTACTTTATTTCTTTCCCCCCCCCCCCCCCTACACCGCCCGAATCGCACCACGAGATAAACCCCGAACAACCTCCAACACCACAAACAACGTAAGCAATAACCCCCACCCCGCCACTAAAAACATCCCAACCCCATGCGAATAAAACAAAGCCACACCACTAAAATCCAACCGAACAGAGAACATCCCCCCTCCATCAACAGTCACCACCCCCAACTTCCACCCTTCAAAGAAACCCCCAACAGCAACCCCCACCGCCAACACCACAACAAATCCCAAACCATAGCCCATCACACGTCAATCACCTCATGTCTCAGGAAACGGATCTGCCGCCAAAGACACAGAATACACAAACACTACCAACATACCCCCCAAATAAACCATAAACAGAACAAGCGATATAAACGACACACCTAAACTCAACAACCACCCGCAACCAGTGACAGACGCCACCACTAACCCTACAACCCCATAATACGGAGAAGGATTAGACGCCACCCCCAACCCGCCCAAAACGAAACCAAATCCCAAAAATAGTACAAAATAAGTCATAGCAGTTTCTGCTTGGCTTTTCTCCAAGAGCTGCGGCCTGAAAAGCCGCCGTTGTAGGATTCAACTACAGAAACAAGCGAAAAACATAGGACACAATGCAGGGACCCCCCCCCCCCCCCCCCCCCCCCCCCCCCCCCCCCCCCCCCCCCCCCCCCCCCCCCCCCCTCCCCCCCCCTGCATCTGTGTCCTATGTACTACAGTGCATCGATTTATTTACCATATTCATGACCCCCATACGTATTAAAATCAACATGTCATGTAGTCATTAAATCCCTAAACATGGACCCACGCATATTATCTATTTCCTGGTTCCAACCCCCCATAAACCTCAAACGATCCATTAATAAATGCATGTATTAAGGCATATATACTACCAGACAGTAACCTCTCAAACACATTCTCCGTCCAGAGGACCCGGACTTAATGATATCTAAGACATACCACAGTATCACCGCACTAAACCCATAAAACTATCTATCTGTGCATAACCCCAAATCCACACGGCAGTGCCCAAGTCCATATTATGCTTGGTACCGTCCATAACATGAGATATCTCCTGAAGTACATAAAGCAGGGACCAGGTTATTTATTAATCTAGCACCTCACGTGAAATCAGCAACTCGACGCGAGAAGTATCCATCACGACTAGCTTCAGGCCCATTCTTCCCCCCTACACCCTAGCACGACTTGCTCTTTTGCGCCTCTGGTTCCTATGTCAGGGCCATAACTTGTCAAATCCCTTGAACTTGCTCTTCACAGATACATCTGGTTGGGGTCATATCTCACCATTTTAGTCCGTGATCGCGGCATTCCCCCAATCCTGGCGCCTTTGGTTTTTTTTCTCTCTCTCTCCCGCAGCTCGCCCCTCAAGTGCGGCGGGCGCATTGGTTTACATTCTGCACCTAAATTATGCGTTATCAACTAATCTCGACCTCAAGCGCTATTGGCGTTACGGCTTAAAGATTATTAGTATCACCTTGACACTGATGCACTTTGTCTTCCATAACTCGACTGTATGTAATGGATTAAGGATATCTAGAGCTTCGCCCGCGGGATGCACCTCTCTGAGCATTTGGTTATGGTGTGTCCGCAAGTACCTGCAATGTTGCCCTTTTATGAATGGTCGCAGGACATAAATTTTCACCAATTTACCCCTTTTGTTTCCTCTAACTTTCTAAACAACACGGCTAACTTTCGACTAAACGCCCAAAATACTAGCCAAAAATCTTGTCAATTTCATTTTCATTTTTTTTTATTAGCACTGGAGTTACATTAATAATTCATCAACGTGCATCATACATTCGTATGCTTGATACGTAATTCCGCTGACAAACCATTAATAATGCACCAAATTTATCATTTCTTTTTTTGTTTATCCTCTCACCTTTCCTCAAATCAATTATTAACCATTTCAAGCCACACTTTTCACCGCCTTCGTACATCAACCCCTCCAAATATTAAACCAATTTTAGCCGTACTCTGCGCTGCCCAAGCACGCTCAACCCTTCCCAAACATTTAAACCAATTTTAACAACAAAAACCAACAAACAGCAAACCAAACAAACAGACAAACAAACAGACAAACAAACAGACAAACAAACAGACAAACAAACAGACAAACAAACAGACAAACAAACAGACAAACAAACAGACAAACAAACAGACATC